GACAATTACAGTGACAGTTACATTTATAGTTTCATTTGTACTGAAAATGGAACTGGTAGTGAAAGTGGGAGTTCTGGTATAAGAACTAGTAAAAATGGCAGTGATTTCAATATAAGAAGAAGATCTAATGATTTCGGTAGAAAAAAAAAATACAGACATTTATGGATTCAATGCGAAAATTGTTATGGATTAAATTATAAAAAATGTTTTAGGTCAAAAATGAATATTTGTGAACAGTGTGGATATCATTTGAAAATGAGCAGTTCAGATAGAATCGAACTTTCGATTGATCCGGGGACTTGGGATCCTATGGATGAAGATATGGTCTCTATGGACCCCATTGAATTTCATTCAGAGGGGAAACCCTATAGAGATCATATCGATTCTTATCAAAGAAAGACAGGTTTAACTGAAGCTGTTCAAACAGGCATAGGTCAACTAAATGGTATTCCCATAGCAATTGGAGTTATGGATTTTAAGTTCATGGGAGGTAGTATGGGATCTGTAGTAGGCGAGAAAATCACCCGTTTGATCGAGTATGCTACTAATCGATCTCTACCTGTCATTATTGTGTGTGCTTCTGGAGGAGCGCGCATGCAAGAAGGAAGTTTGAGTTTGATGCAAATGGCTAAAATATCTTCCGCTTCATATAATTATCAATCAAATAAAAAATTATTCTATGTATCAATCCTTACATCTCCTACAACCGGTGGAGTAATAGCCAGTTTTGGTATGTTGGGAGATGTCATTGTTGCTGAACCTAATGCCCACATTGCATTTGCGGGCAAAAGAGTAATTGAACAAACATTGAATGAGACAGTACCCGATGGTTCACAAGCGGCTGAGTATTTATTCCATAAAGGCTTATTTGACCCAATTGTACCACGTAATCCTTTAAAAGGTGTTCTGAGTGAGTTATTTCAGCTCCACGGTTTCTTTCCCTTGAATCAAAATTCAAAAAATGAATAAAGTATAGTACTAAATTCAGTTATTTGTAGCGAACAAATATTTAGTTCATCGTAATCAAAAAAAAACGAAAAAGGATGGTGTTTTCTTTGATGACATAAGTTCTACTTGTAATAAGAGTTAGAAGTTTCGGGTAATTACTTTTTAGTTTTTCCTCCAGATCTATTTTTTTATCCTACCTCTATTCATGATTAGTAATCACGAACCTTCTATCAACAGGATAAAAAAGTGAATTTCTCCCTCTGAGGAATTAGAATTAGGGAAAATAAAAAAAAAATTATCTGGCCTTCTTACGTATTAATATAGACAATAAAAAAAAATATCGAAATCAAACAAAATAAAAAGAAATAAATATAAAATAGAGAATAGAAGTTATTTCTATATCTATCGATAACCCCCATTTTTTACTATGAATCCCCGTTTGTTGGATGGATCGAATTAGTTAGAGTCGCAAACTCCTAATAAAATCTTTTATTTTCATAATAAACTCTTTATTAGATTAGAAAGATAGAAAGAAATAAGGATGGGAAAATAATAATAAAATTTATTAATAAAGTGAATTATCATACATATTTGTGTAGAAAGATGAATAGGTACACTTATCTTATTTAGTTCTACATTCCTTGCACTTATTAATTCTTATTAACTATTTATTAACTACTTATTAATTTCTTATAAATATTAATTTCTAAATATTAATATTTTTTATTTAATAAATTATTAATAAATAATTATAAATTATAATATAATTATAATATTTATATTATATATAAATATAATTATTAAATTATATTATAATAATATTTTTATTAAATTTAAATAATATTTTTATATATAATAAATAATATTATAAATATAATACAGTTTATGATATATACTTAGGATAGATATACTTATCATATCATAAGATATCTTTCTCTTTCTAATAGATAGAAATATTAAATCGAGGCACCCATTCTATGACAGATCTCAACTTACCCTCTATTTTTGTGCCTTTAGTGGGCCTAGTATTTCCGGCAATTGCAATGGCTTCTTTATCTCTTCATGTCCAAAAAAATAAGATTGTCTAGATCCGATGGGACCAAATCTCATCAATTTATTTCAACACTGGATCATAATACAGATATTTATTTAGTGTAATATGGTACGATATGTGACTCTTTACGAACACAAATGAAAGAACTATTATGCATTTATGCGGATACATGATATCCGCATAAATGCATGTATATGCAGGTATAGCTGGTTAAATTAAAAATGGATCGGCGAATATTTTATTTAAATGGAAAGTCAATGTATCTAACAAATTACTTCTAACGGTTTACATCAGAATAGTGCTAGTTAATGAAAGTTACTTCGGGATCAAGAAAGTAAAATTCATTTGGGTTATTCTCTCAATTCCAATCGAATGCAACTGGATCTAGTGGAGTATGAATTGGCGATCAGAACATATATGGATAGAACTTATAATGGGGTCTCGAAAAACAAGTAATTTTTTCTGGGCCTGTATCCTTTTTTTAGGTTCACTAGGATTCTTAGTGGTTGGAACTTCTAGTTATCTTGGTAGGAATCTGATATCCGTATTTCCATCTCAGCAAATTATTTTTTTTCCACAAGGGATCGTGATGTCTTTCTATGGGATCGCAGGTCTATTCATTAGCTCCTATTTGTGGTGCACAATTTCATGGAATGTAGGTAGTGGTTATGACAGATTCGATAGAAAAGAAGGAATAGTGTGTATTTTTCGTTGGGGATTTCCTGGAATAAATCGTCGCATCTTCCTTCGCTTACTTATGAGAGATATACAATCAATCAGAATGGAGGTTAAAGAGGGTCTTTATCCTCGTCGTGTCCTTTATATGGAAATCAGAGGCCAAGGAGCCATTCCCTTGACTCGTACTGATGAGTATTTTACTCCACGAGAAATTGAACAAAAAGCTGCCGAATTGGCCTATTTCTTGCGCGTACCAATTGAAGTATTTTGAAATGAACTGAAGAAAAAATGGAAAAAAACTTGCTAATTTCCTTTTTAATACAACCGTCGACTCTATCTGATATTTCTCTGAAGTACGAGTTCTATAAAAAGGTATTGAACCCATGGGTCTATTTCCTATTTTTGTGTAATAATTTAGATCTAGGATCTAGAAGGAAAGGAATATAGAAATAGAATAAGGGTCCTTTTAGGATAAAAATGAAAAAAAAAAAGAAAGCCTGGGTCTCCCTCCCATATATTTCATCCATAATATTTTTGCCCTGGTGGGTCTCTCTCTCATTTAATAAATGTCTGGAACCTTGGGTTACTAATTGGTGGAATACCGGGAAATCCGAAACTTTTTTGAATGATATTCAAGAGAAAAACGTTCTAGAAAGATTCATAGAATTGGAAGAACTATTCCTCTTGGATGAAATGATAAAGGAGTACCCGGAAACGCATATACAAAAACTTCGTATAGGAATACACAAGGAAACGATACAATTGGTCAAAACACACAATGAATATCATCTCCATATCATTTTGGATTTCTCGACAAATATAATTTGTTTCGCTATTCTAAGTGGTTATTTTATTCTGGGTAATGAAGAACTTGTCATTCTTAATTCTTGGATTCAGGAATTCCTCTATAACTTAAGTGACACAATAAAAGCTTTTTTGATTCTTTTAGTTACTGATTTATGGATCGGATTTCATTCGACCCATGGTTGGGAACTAATGATTGGTTCGGTCTACAACGATTTTGGATTGGTTCATAACGATCAAATTATATCTAGTCTTGTTTCCACTTTTCCAGTTATTTTAGATACAATTGTGAAATATTGGATCTTTTATTATTTAAATCGTGTATCTCCTTCACTTGTAGTTATTTATCATTCAATGAATGAATGAAGAACTCATTTGATCTCCTGATATCAATCAAATCAGAATCTTTCTTCGTATATAAAGAAAGCATTTTCAATCTTACTTAATTCTTTATACTTCTAGCTCTTCAAGGTATTCGTCCTATATTCCAGTACAATTATCCCAGTACAATGACAGACTCGTGTATAGGGAACTATACTAGCTACCTATCTAATTTATTGTAGAAATTCCGGGATCAATGATTGGACATGCAAAATAGAAATACTTTTTCTTGGGTAAAGGAACAGATGACTCAATCGATTTCTGTATCGATCATGATATATGTAATAACTCGGGCATCTATTTCAAATGCATATCCCATTTTTGCGCAGCAGGGTTATGAAAACCCACGAGAAGCAACTGGACGAATTGTATGTGCCAATTGCCATTTAGCTAATAAGCCCGTGGATATTGAAGTTCCGCAAGCCGTGCTTCCTGATACTGTATTTGAAGCAGTTGTTCGAATCCCTTATGATATGCAACTGAAACAAGTTCTTGCTAATGGTAAAAAGGGGGCTTTGAATGTGGGGGCTGTTCTTATTTTACCCGAGGGATTCGAGTTAGCCCCCACCGATCGTATTTCTCCCGAGGTGAGAGAAAAGATGGGAAATCTGTCTTTTCAGAGTTATCGTCCCAATAAAAGAAATATTCTTGTGATAGGTCCTGTTCCCGGTCAGAAATATAGTGAAATCGCCTTTCCCATTCTTTCCCCCGACCCTGCTACGAGGAAAGACGTTCACTTCTTAAAATATCCCATATATGTAGGTGGGAACAGAGGAAGGGGTCAGATTTATCCTGATGGGAGCAAGAGTAACAATACAGTCTATAATGCTACATCAGCAGGTATAGTAAGCAGAATAGTACGTAAAGAAAAAGGAGGATATGAAATAACCATAGTTGATGCATCGGATGGACATCAAGTGGTTGATATTGTACCTCCAGGACCAGAACTTCTTGTTTCAGAGGGTGAATCCATCAAGCTTGATCAACCATTAACAAGCAATCCCAATGTAGGAGGGTTTGGTCAGGGAGATGCAGAAATAGTGCTTCAAGATCCATTACGTGTCCAAGGCCTTTTGTTCTTCTTGGCATCTGTTATTTTGGCACAAGTTTTTTTGGTTCTTAAAAAGAAACAGTT